AGCGAGTCGGTATACTAATTCCTCATCCTCAAATCAGTCCTTCCCGTGGGTTGGTTATTGTCCCAATAAAAATAAATAAGTGATTATGGGATTAATATCTTGATATAATTCGAAAAAACAAGCAGCAAGTGCAAGGGAATAAAAAAAATACGTATTTTTTATTTTTTATAGAATTAAACAAAAGGATTCGCAAATAAAAGTGCTAATGCTACAACCAGTCCATAAATGGTTAAAGCTTCCATAAAAGCCAGACTAAGCAATAAAGTACCTCGTATTTTTCCCTCCGCCTCGGGTTGTCTCGCGATACCTTCTACAGCCTGGCCCGCAGCAGTACCTTGACCAATTCCAGGTCCAATAGAAGCAAGCCCAACAGCCAACCCAGCAGCAATAACGGAAGCGGCAGAAATCAATGGATTCATGATAAGTTCCTCGCACTAAAATAAAGAAAAAGAAATGGTTAATGATACAATCAATCAATAAATAATGACTTAATTATTCCATCGATAAGATTTGAATTCAGTCGAAGTAACTAAGAACTCTGAATTGAAGTAATAATATGATTGAATCATCATAACTACTTCAAATATACATTTTTTAGTTCCTATCCACAGAGTTTTTGTGAATTCATATTCATACAACTTTTTGTTTTTCCATTTCTTTCTTTGTTTCGAACTATTCTTTTTTTTTTTTTCTTTATTTAATCGCTTTATTCAATATTCAATTCACAGTTCCAAATGAAAAGTAAGGACTTTTATTGGAATCCCCGTCCAAATTCCCAATAGTAGGGCAGATTAGATATATCTTTTAACTCATATATAAGCGGTTAATACCTAATATTACATATACATGCCTTTCTTCCATAACGTAAACCAAGTATTCGTATCTTAGATTCAATCGGATTCTAAAATCATTTTTCGAAACATCCACAAAGAAAAGTTATCTTATAGCCATTAATATATAATTATATATATATATATATATTCCATACACATATTTTGATCCTACTCTCCTAAACAGCCTATTTTTTTATGAATCTTATTTTTTATTCTTTTCTTACTTTTATTTATCATTATCCCACATGGATACAATCAATCCAAACGGACGAATTTATTAGTCTGAATCATTGCATAGAAATAGAAATCTTTGGTTGATCTAAGTTCATCATATAATTTATTATTTTATTTATTAATATTTTCATATTTTCTTTTGATCAATTTGATCAATCGTTGAATTTAATAAAACCGACTGAAATGGAAATTGCTCTATAGAACTTCTTTTTTTTTAATCGCACCATTGTAACCAAATAAGGAATTCTTATTCAGATTATGACTCCTAAAATTGGAATTGAATGGACAAAACAATCAAATCAAGACAATATAAAGAGAATATTCATTGGAAGGAAGTATAACTGGGCCAAACGAATTTTAGGAAAAAGATCTTTTAGTTTTAGATCTCTTTCCTTTTTTTTTTTACAATTCCCTAATATCGTAATTTTTTTAATATTCTTATAGCTCGTATAGACCTTTTTCTCTATTTATGTGTATATTTATGTTCACTAATTAGATTATCTTGAGCAAGTCATGTATTTTCTTGCACTAAGCTAAAAAAAACCATTTAAAAAATTAGTCAATTTAAAAAATTAGTCAATGATGCCCCTCCATAGATTCGCCTATATAAGCCGCAGCTAAAGTTGCAAAAATAAGAGCTTGAATACCGCTTGTAAATAATCCAAGGAACATGACAGGTATAGGAACCACTGAGGGTACTAAAGAAACAAGAACAACAACCACTAATTCATCCGCTAATATATTTCCGAAAAGTCGAAAACTAAGTGATAAAGGTTTTGTGAAATCTTCTAAAATGTTAATGGGTAAAAGGATTGGAGTTGGTTGAATGTATTTAACGAAGTAACCTAATCCTTTTTTGCTAAGGCCCGCATAAAAATATGCCACTGATGTAAGTAAAGCTAAAGCAACGGTAGTATTTATATCATTCGTAGGTGCGGCTAACTCCCCATGAGGTAACTGTATGATTTTCCAAGGTAAAAGCGCCCCTGACCAATTAGAAACAAAAATAAATAGAAACATAGTTCCAATAAAAGGAACCCATGGACCATATTCCTCTCCAATTTGAGTTTTGCTTACGTCTCGAATGAATTCAAGCACATATTCGAAGAAATTCTGACCGTCAGTCGGAATAGTTTGTGGATTACGAACAGATACAATGGCTGAACCTAATAAGATAGCAATTACAACCCAAGAAGTAATAAGTACTTGGGCATGGACTTGGAAACCTCCTATTTTCCAATAGAGATGCTGGCCTACTTCCACACCGGATATATTATATAGCCCTTTTAGTGCGTTGATGGAACATGGTAGAACATTCATATTGCCCCCTGAAAGAAATCAAACTTTAAAAGAAATTATTTTGATTCAACCATCTTTTTTCGACTTGACCATTTGAATTGTATATTTTGGATACCACCTAATCACATAATATATCCAGTTATTTTTATCTCTTTTGTACGATTCGGGCGGGAATAGTAATCGATTCCATAAATCTATGGAGTTCACAAAATAATTTATTTATCTTCTTATTAATCAGGGATTTCCTAGATAACTAGAACGACCCTCACAAATTGCAAATACTAATTTGTTAAGAATTAATCGGATTGAAGCCAGAGTGTCATCATTCGCTGGAATCGAAATATCTGCGAGATCCGGGTCAGAGTTTGTATCAATTAAAGAAATCGTTGGAATTCCCAAAGTGATACATTCTCGAAGAGCCTTATATTCTTTTTGCTGATCAATAATTATTACAATATCGGGTAACTCCGTCATATATTGAATCCCGCCCATATATGTTTGCAAGTAAGATAACCGTCTCTTCAATCGAGCCGCTTCCATTTTCGGAAGTCGGTTGAGTCTCCCTGTGTTTTGTTTTATTCTCAAGTCCCTGAACTTTTCAAGTTTATTTTTTGTAGTGAACCAATTCGTTAAAAAACCACCGAGCCATTTTTTATTAACATAATGACACCGGGCCCTTGTTGCAGCCTGCACTACTGAATCAGCTACTCTTTCTTTGGTACCAACAATTAAGAATTGTTTTCCACTACTTGCTGCATCAAAAACTAAATCACAAGCTTCGGATAAAAAACGAGCGGTTCTAATCAGATTTGTAATATGAATACCTTTACACTTTGCAGAGATATAAGGTGCCATTCTCGGGTTCCATTGTTTAGTCTTATGACCAAGATGAACTCTCGCTTCAAGCATCTCTTCCAAATTAATGTTCCAATATCTTCTTATCACTTCTCCCCCCCCCCCCCTATCATTTTTTCTTTTCTTTGCAAAAAAAAAAGAGAGACAAGGTACCCTGAAATAAATAATTGTTCCGATGGAACCTTCTCTTTTCCCAGAGATTGGACGTTGATACACGATCCAAGTGAGAAATTTCTTTCTATTCCTTATTATCCTTATTTCTTTATTACTATTAACAAATCACATGTAACAAATCACAGGACCGCCGATAATTAAAAATTAAAAGGATGAATCCGCATCCGCTCTTAGGAATCATTAAATCCTATATGTCCTGATGTATCATTAAGAATCAAATAACTCTTTGTGGTGGAACAAAATATCTTTCATTTCTCCTTCGAATAAAGAAGAAATTCTTCTTTTTGGTTTTGTTTTCAAAGGAATACCCTTATGTTGCCTTGAGCGGTGCATTAATCCGGTACCAATGGGTATCATACCAGCTAGAACAACGTTTTCTTTCAGGCCTTTCAACCAATCGATACGGCCGCGAATAGCAGCTTTTGCTAAAACGTGAGCGGTTTCTTGAAAACTTGCCTCGGATATGAAACTTTGCGTATTCAGAGATGCTTTCGTTATTCCCAATAATATGGCTTGGTAATAGATCGCTTCTTCCAAAGCGCGCCCCGTTCGTTCTGCTCGCAATAATCCAATCAGTTCCCCGGGTAAAAAAACATTAGACATTCCATCTTTTGAAACCAACACTTTTGATGTTATTTGACGTACAATAATTTCTATATGCCTGTCATGAATCTGCACCCCCTGGGATCGATAAATATTTTGGATCTTATTAACCAAAGAGATACGACTTTGCATTATAGTTAGCTCAGCACCAATTAAGAATCCCCAAGGAATTCCAAGAATTTTTGTTATACACTCGTTCCAAAACTCAACTCTCTCTTTTAGGCTTGGCGATATTGAATCAATTGAACGCACTTCTACCATTTTTTCCACTTTTGGAAGACCTTGCGTTATATCACTAGAGCTCGATTTTTCATAGATATATGAAATTAATGGATCCCCTTCGGAAAGGATTTGTCCATAATGGCAAAGAACAGTTGTGTCTGAAGTGACCAAATAAGGCTTAGCTAATCTTATTACTACAGAGTCAGCGTAAACAATTATAACTTGACCCGATCTTAGGTGTGGTAAATTTTCGGCCATACATATATTTTCATTTTCAAAAACAAACTGTCCCGGGCTAATTATTGTCAATGTTTCCTCACAATAATTATTATGATAATTAGGATAGAGAAAAGACCAATTCAAATTTAATGGATTCAAAACGCGGTTACTGCATGGATCGGGATTAACAATTTTCTTGTTTTCATCCATTAAATAATATTGAAGTACTTGAAAAGTCTGTTTTAAACTGTCGAGTTTAAAATATTTAGTTACCGAGATCTGATTATGAGTTATTAAATGGTAAAATGAATAAAAATTCGCAATTTGAAGGGCTATTCCTAAAGGGCCCGACGAATTCCTAATTGGAATTATAGAATCTCTTTTAATTGATTCTTTTATTACATTGTGATATTTTACATCCTTGAATAGATCCATTCGAAGACAATTAGATGGTGACAAAATTATCAAAGATTGACTATTTCTATTCAACGACATATTAATAGTTCCTTGATTTTTTTTAAGTAATTGTGGAATCCTTGCCTTGGAATAAATCGAATAAAATGAATTAATATTGGTACGATCTGACCCATTATCAGAGATCAATCCTGAGCCTGATGGATCATTCCTTTTTCTACTGATATATGAAATATGGGATTTTACTAAGGAAATTCTTAGGAAATCACGAATCAGACCATTTGTACTTACTTCAACAAAAGAAGCGTGGGCCTCTTCGGTAGAAGAACTTTTTTTGTATTGGTCCCAATCCAACACTAAACAAGTACGAACTAATTGAATACTTGTGCCATAAATTCCCCGAATTGAGTTACCGTTTCCATAAATAATATAATTGACAACTCGAAGTTTCAGATTATCCTTTTCCTGTAATAGATCCTGGGAGAAAAGTGTTTCTAAATTTATACCGTCCGCTATTTCATATATGATTACTGGTCGAACCAAAACAAAAGACTTTTCCTCGGTAGGTGTGATTCGTTGGACATGGATCCAATTTTGAACCTTTTTGGATTCCTTAGAATTTGTTTTTACCGTTTCTCGTGGTATCTTGATACCACTTTCTATCTTATCTGTCTCTCCCGGAAAATGGATATCTCCAGAAAAGATTTTAAGTTCAATTTTTTTTTTTTTTCTCTCCACTCGGACCAATCCGCCCACTCGACTCCTTTTATCTAAGGTGATTTGTGTATCTACTCCAATGATACTATTGTTCCGTACCATTAGGGAAGAAGATTGGGGTAAAATATACACTTCCTCGGGAATGAAAAAAAAGCGATTTACTTTCGTTTGGTCTTCTGGCTGAAATTCTTTAACTCCTCGATTCTCAATCAAATCGTCTTCTTTGAGGATTGAACCAATCCCTATAACCTCATATTTAGTAATTCCTGAACTATTTCTTCGGTATTGGGGATCGTCGAAATAAGCAAAAATACTATTTCTACAGAAAATACCATTTATAGGTATTTCAATCGAGATACCGGAGTGAAGCATTAGTTCTTTCTCTCGTTCTTGAATCGATTGGAATGGAATGATAAATCCATTTCTTCGCCTCTTTGCCAATAAATCAAAATTCTCGTGGAGAATAAGAGGATATAGGATATTAGAATGACCAGTACATATGATTCGATTAAGTTCTGAATAATCAGGAATCCCAATTTCTTTTTTACCCGAAAGATCTGAACTAAAGAATTTGTGTTTAACTTGATCATTATTTAATGAAGGGCTAGAAATATATCTTCTTTCGACAGAAAGAGAATGAGCATTCAGTTGATCTTGATCCTTGTATAGTGAAAAAGGAACTATGCTGGATCCGCACGAACCACCCGATGATAAAATCCATAAATAGGTTGTTTTTGCTAAACGACGGACATTACTATATTCATTAGGTGCATGGTATACATCGGTACTCCAGTGCATTTCTCCTTCTGAGTTGGAATAAATATATTTTATAACCTTTTCTTTCATATCAAAATCGTATGTTCCTGCGCAAATTTCACCAATCACTTGTTCTGATTCTACATATTGATCGTTTTGAACGAAAAGAAAACTTTTTTGTGGAATAGTCACGTTATATGTAATATATGGGTTCTCAATAGTTACATATAAGTCTAGATAACATAGAAAACCAGGATGCCCATGACGTGTACGTATAGGATGAACCGAATCCTTATTAAATTGGATTTTTCCATTAAAGGGGGCTCTTATATATTTTGCACTATCCCCTGTGAATACTCCGCCGGTATGAAAGGTTCTTAATGTTAGTTGAGTGCCCGGCTCTCCAATGGATTGACCCGCAATAATACCTACGGCTTCTCCCAATTCTACCAGGTCGCCCTGAGTAGAACTCCGACCATAACATAATCGACAGATCCAAGACGTACTCCTACAAGTAAAAGGAGTTCGAATAAATATTGGTTCTGTTCGAAAGGTTATCAATCGATTGATAAGTTCACCCCCAATATCTTGATTTCGAATGGCAATGCATCGTAGACCCATATATATATTGTCTGCTAATACACGACCCATTAATGTTTGGATAAAAAGCCTTTCCGGCATCATCCCATTTCGAGAACTCACAGCGGTCCCTCGGGTGGTGCCACAATCTGTTCTACGTACAACAATGTGTTGAACTACTTCAACAAGTCTGCGTGTAAGATATCCAGCATCCGCTGTTCGTACAGCAGTATCCACAACTCCTTTTCGGGCTCCATAGCAAGAAATGAGATATTCTGTTAAAGACATTCCTTCGCGTAAATTGCTTTTAATGGGCAATTCTAGCATTTGTCCTTGTTGATCCGACATAAATCCTCTAATACCTATTAATTGGTGTACTTGAGATGCATTTCCCCTAGCTCCCGAAAAAGACATCATATGGACTGGATTAAAGGGTTCTGTCGTCTCAAAATGATTATTCATTTCTTGTCGCAAATACGCACTTGTTGCATGCCATACCTCAATGGATTGGCGTAATTTTTCTACCGCGCTTATATTTCCATAAGAATAGTGTTTGTCAAAACAAAATTTTTGTTCTTCAAGATCTTGGGCTATCCGTTCCTTAGAAGGTATTGATAAAAGATCATCAATTCCTAATGAAATGGATGTAGCAGTGGCTTGCTGGAAACCCAGAATCTTTACTTGATCCAGGATGTATGATGTATATGCCATTCCGAAGTGATTTATTAATCTGCTAATAAGTCGTTTAATGGCATTTCCGTCTATCACTTTATTGTTAAAGACCAGATTTACTTGCTCGGGCATAAGTACCTCCATATTCCGTTGAGTAGGGTTCGACAGTGAATTTAAGTCAATGATTGGAAAACTTCCTTTTCTCGATTTTGATTCGCAGATCTCTTCAGTTCAACTAGGACCATAGTTGAACTGAAGAGATCTGAATTCACACCGGTGTCATAGAATTACTTAGCTTAGATCCCTATGATTAGATTAGGTATCATCTGACCAGACTTGGTAAAATCCTTGTATAGCTTCTTCGATTTTTTGATAAAGATAAATATGACCAACAGTGGTTCGAATGTATATACAAATAATTTCTTTTTTTATACTTCTTACTATTAGATAGTGTCCATAAATCTCATGATAGGTACCCAAAGATTCATAGTGAACTTCGATAGGAGCCTCTCTTGAAGTAATAACGCGTTGATCTAGTTGCCACCGGAGCCACAAAGGACTATCTAAATTGATTTTTTTCTGCCGATACGCTCCAATTGCATCATAGAAATTACAAAAAAGGGGTTCTTTCGGATATTTATCGTTATTATGGTCAATTATTTCATTTTGACAATTTCTGCGATTACATGGATAATATCTATTTGCATAAATACCTCGACGATGACCGCTTGTTAATATATAGAGCCCAATAAGCATATCTTGAGTTGGTACGCAAATAGGATCTCCAATAGCTGGAGACAAGAGATTCATATTAGAACACATAAGTAAACGAGCCTCCACCTGAGCCTCCATGGATAAAGGCACATGAACAGCCATTTGATCCCCATCAAAGTCTGCATTGAATCCTTTACAAACTAATGGATGTAAACAAATAGCAAGTCCTTCCACTAAAACGGGTTCGAATGCCTGTATGCCTAATCTATGCAGAGTGGGCGCTCTATTCAGCAATACAGGATGCCCCTGTATAACTTCCTCAAGTATTTCCCATACAATTGGATCTTTTTCCTGAATTTTTTTCTTAGCAGTTCTTATGCTCGGAGTAAGGTGTTGTCCAACTAAACAACGAATTAGAAATGGCTGGAAAAGTTCTATTGCTATTTCGCGAGGCAATCCACATTGATGTAATGAAAGTGTGGGGCCTACGACAATGACAGAACGCCCCGAATAATCAACCCGTTTGCCAAGCATAGTCTCGCGAAATCTTCCCTCTTTGCCTTCAATTATATCTGAAAATGACTTATAAACCTTATCATGACCGTCCCTCATTGGTTGTCCGTGGATTCCATTATTAAGAAGTATATCCACGGCTTCTTGTACCAATTTCTCCTGACACATTACTAAGTCGTAGGGTGAAGAATTCCTTAATTGCTTAGCAAGAGCATTGTTCCGATAGATAACTCTTTTATAGAGGTCATTAATATCTGAACTAATTAGTTTACCCTCATCTATCTGAATGATCGGCCTCAACTCGGGAGGAAGGACTGGTAATAGACATAAAACCATCCATTCTGGTTTTATATTTGCTTGAATAAAATGCTTAGCTAAGGCTATGCGTCTGACCAAAAAATTCTTTCTTCTTTCCATTCTTTGATATCCCCACTTTAGTTCTTCTTCTTCTTCTTCTTCTTCTTCTTCTTCTTCTTCTTCTTCTTCTTCTTCTTCTTCTTTTTCTTCTTCTTCTTTTTCTTTCTTATCCGTTGCTCTCGCTAATTTTTTCCATTCTTCGGACGAATTATCTATAATAATTTGCAAATCCAGATCGGCTAATAGTTCTCGGATAGCACCGGCTCCAGTATAAATTTCTCGATTTTGAACTGTAGCGAAGCCTTGGGTATCAAAAAAAAGTGGAAGACTGTATTTCCAGGATTGGATTTCATATGCGAATGAACCTCGTAATCGTAAGAAAGTAGGCTTTTTGCCTATGGGCCTAGCAAAAGAAAAATTGGGATAGGATCCTATAGGATCTCCCCCCTTTAAAATCGGACGTGAAAGTTTCCTTTCATCCGGCTTAAGTAGTTGCACCAAATAAAGATAAATAAAAGGGTTCCCGCTTTCAAAGTCGATAAAACCCAAAAAAAAAGAGTTACTCTTTACTCAAGTTCCCAATGAAGACCAAGCAACATTTCATTAATTCATTCTTCTTTTCTTTTCCGTTTTTTTATTTATGAATTTTTTCAATCAATTCCCACAATTACAGCATAACTGAAATGTGAACTTCTTGAGTAGTCTACTTCCCTTCGAATGATGAATTCCCAGCACCTTAGAATTCATAAGGGATTTACTTGTCTATGTCTCCTTCCATTCGATCTTTTAGGTCCGGAACTTACCTCGACGGTTATGTCACGATGCTATTAAAGGCTATATGCGATGTATAGACTCCTGCAACCATAACATATTTGCTTACTTGAGTATAAACCTAATTTATTTCTAAAATAAAAAGATTAATTCCACAAAAGAAGTCTGTTTTCACGAGGTAGAACTAGAAATTCCTATTTATTTGTTATTAAATCGACCATAGACCAATTCCACTTTTATTGGGGAGTATTGAATACACCCACAATTCTGAGCTTCATGTTACTCCTTCCAAGAGGCATGTCAGATCCGCGGCATCCTAATTCGATTAAATGGGATGACAGTTTCTCATTCCAAAACTGTAAAATCAGAAGAATTTCGATCAAGTCACACATCGCGGTATACTAGGCCTTCTAATTCTTTAATAGGTTTATCTAAAAGATTCACGATATAACTTGGAAAACGTTTCAAATACCACACATGAGTTACTGGGCATGCCAGTTTGATGTAGCCCATTTGATATCTTCGTATCCGAGAATTAACAAACTCGACTCCGCATTTGTCACAAAATTTTTTGTTTTCTTTTTTATCTCCGATTACTTGATAATTTCCACAAGCACACATTCCGCTTTTTATAGGTCCAAAAATTCTTTCACAAAACAATCCGTCTTTTTCAGGTTTATTGGTTTTGTAATGAAAAGTATACGGGTTTTTCACCTCTCCAACAATCTCTCCATTAGGTAGGATTTTGGAGGCCCAAGCACTTATTTGTTGAGGCGAAACTGATCCAATTCTGAGTTGTTGATGTTTATATCGATCGATCATAGAATTCAAATTATTATTTGATTTATTTTATTGCGATTAAAATTAAACTTCCTTCCTATAAATCTGTAAGTTTTTCTCAGATACAAGGAAATGATTCAGTTCCAGAGCTAACGATCGTAGTTCTCGAACGAGCAATCGAAAAGATTCTGGAGCATCTTCCGGTTTAGGGATTGTTCCTCCACTCATCGTAGTATTAACCACTTCTTGTCGAGCTCTAATATGATCAGATTTATAAGTAAGCATCTCTTGTAGAATATGAGAAACACCAAATCCCTCTAGAGCCCAAACCTCCATTTCTCCTACCCGTTGTCCCCCTTGCTTGGCCCTTCCTCTAAGAGGTTGTTGTGTAACAAGTGCATAAGGCCCACTGGAACGCCCATGTATTTTATCATCAACTTGATGAATTAATTTGAGGATATAAGGCTTTCCTATTAGAACAGGCTGTTCAAAAGCATCTCCCGTCCTTCCATCAAATAGTATACTTTTTCCCGGATATTCGGGTTCAAATACCCACGGATTTGCTGTTTGCTTACTGGCTTCATATAATTCAGAAAACACTAGTTTTCTCGAGGCCTCTTTTTCATATCTCTCATCAAAAGGTGCTATTCGATAATGTCTATTTAGCAGACTCCCCGCAAACCCGAGTGAACATTCAAATATCTGTCCTACATTCATTCGTGAAGGTACTCCTAATGGGTTGAAGATCATATCAACAGGTCTTCCATCTTGCAAATAAGGCATATCTTGTCTAGGCAAAATTTTTGAAATGACGCCTTTATTTCCATGTCTTCCAGCTACTTTATCACCTACTTTGATTTGACGTTTCTGTAAAATATATACACGAATCCTTTCTGGATTATTCCCTATTTTCTGGATCCAGCTCACATCAATAACTCGACCCCTACCACGTATAGGTAGTTTTAGGCAAGTTTCCTTTAAAGTTGCATTAGATACCGTAATGTCAAATATGGCGTATAATAATCTATCTTCCGGGGTACACGATGGGTCTTCTTGAGGCGTTAATTTACCTACTAAAACGTCGCCCGTCTCTACCCAAGATCCCAGCATCACAATTCCATTTTTGTCTAAATTTCGGAGTAAATGTGCTTCTAGATGCGGTATTTCGTTAGTGATCCTTTCAGGACCTTGGCTTGTCACAAGAATCTCAATTTCATATTTCCGTATGTGAAAAGAAGTGTAAATATCTTCATATACCAGACGTTCGCTAATGAGTACCGCATCTTCAAAATTGTAACCCTCCCATGGCATATAAGCTACTAATACGTTTTTGCCCAAGGCGAGTTCGCCACCGACTGTAGCAGCACCATCCGCTAAAACTTGACCCTTTTTAATGTATTTACCCCGCTGAACCCGGGCTTTTTGATGCATACAAGTATTTTTGTTGGAACGTTGATATCTAACTAATGGAATTCTTAGAGTACCCCCATTGCCCGATAAAATTATCTTGTCAATATCGGTATAAATTATTTTTCCCTCGTGTTCGGCTATAGCGGTAACCCCTGAATCTAGAGCCACCTGGCCTTCCAATCCAGTTCCAACAATGCACTTCTCGGGCCGAGAAAGCGGAACTGATTGACGTTGCATATTAGAACTCATTAAAGCCCGAGTCGCATCATTATGCTCCATAAAAGGAATGAGAGAAGGTCCAATAGAAAAATATTGCAAGGGACAAATAGTTCGAAAATGAACCTGTTCCCATGCAATAGTCAGGAATTCTTGACGGTATCGAGCTAAAACAAACTCTTCTTCCGGAGCACCTTGATTCATCCTCAAAGGATTGTCTAGCGCTATCAGATGGGATTCATCTTCACTTGGTGATAAATAAAGCATCCGTACTTTTTCTTTTTTTGATCCCTCAGAGATGTCAAAAAACGGGCTTTCTAAAGTCTCCCAATGACCAATCTTGGCACGAATTGCCAAGGATCCAACAAGCCCAACATTGACTCCTTCAGACGTGTCAATTGGACAAATGCGCCCATAATAACTAGGATGGATATCTCGCATCCGAAAACTAGCAGTTCGTGCTGTCAATCCTCGAGGGCCCAAATGACTGTATTTTCTCCCATGAATTGTTTGTGCCAATGGATTAGTTTGATCCAAAACTTGAGATAATGGGTTTAATCCGAAAAAAGATTCATAAGTGGTTGTTAATGGAGTTGAAGTTACCAAATTTTTGAGGATCGGTCGAAATTTATGCGTAATTGCTCCATGTAGAGTTTTTTGAACTATATCTTTTAAACGACTCAGAGCCAATCCGAATTGATCTTGTAAGAGATCCCCTACAGAACGAATACGTTTATTTTTTAAATGAGTCATATCGTCAGGTGGATACTCTCCAAATTTCATTGCAATCAAATGATCCACAGCTGCCAAGATATCTCGCGGTAACAAGAATGTATTGTTATGAGGTATATCAAGATTCAGTCTTCGGTTCATATTTAGTCGACCAATCGTTCCTAAGTCAAATTTATTTTCACTGAATTCTTTTTTTAATTCATTACATTGATTTATGAATTTCTCATCTACCCCTTTGCAGGATTCAGAAAATACTAGATCTTCGCCTACAAAGCCTACACAAGTAAATTGTTTATAAAAATCCAAAAAAGCATTTTCCTTTGACCCCCCCCTTTTTTTTTTCTCCATATCATCCAGGAAAGACAAGAGAATCTCAGGATAGCACACATTCTCTAGAATTTCTATTAGATTCGAACCCATAGCTGATAATAGAAATAGAATATTGATTTTTTGGTTCCTATTCACACGAGCCCATATCTTTGATTTTCTATCAATCTCTAATTCTATTCTCGCTCCCCTATCTGATATTATGGTACCGGTACAGACCGAATTTCCCTTATGGTCCGATTCTGACTGGTAATATATACCGGGTCTTCGTAATATTTGATTGATCACAATTCTATATATTCCATTTACTATAGAAGTTCCCAGGGAATTCATTAGAGGAATGTTTCCAATAAACACTGTTTGGTCTTGCATATCCATGCTGGTTTTCCAAAATAATACCGCGGATACATATAATTCAGAAGAATATGTGAGTGCTTCATATACAGCATCTCTTTCTTTTATCAACGGTTCTACTAATTGATGGGTTTCCCCACATAATTCAAATTCAATTTTGTAATCTAAATATTCATATTCAATTTTTGGAAACTTAGAAAGCTCTTCTTCTAAGCCCTGATCAATGAACTTACAAAATCCTTCAAATTGGATCTGATTAAATCCAGGTATTGTAGACATTTCCTTATTTACATCCCTAAGCATTTTAAATTTCCTATTTATTGTATTGAAAAAAAAATCCCATTATTGGATCGTTCTTCATCCAATTCTATTCTATGGATCGATCTAGCAATGATCGAATTTCTATTTTGTTTACTGAATCACATAAAATTTTATCTAACTCCATATATGGATATTTAATGTATGAAATACATATGAATGGAGGAATAAAGAGAATTTTCTACTCAAATTGTAATTTACAACAGATACAACTGGAAAGGAATTGAAAAATTCTACTTAACTTAGACTTCTGGAGTTTTGTATAGAATAGCAAAACAAAAAGTTATTCAATTTATATCATTATAATGATATTACATATTCCACTACGATTGGATATCAGTAAAAGAAATGGATTCGGGATTTGATCTCTTCGATGAGATGAAGACCCAATAATCAGAAAAAATATCAAGTTTTTTTTAGCACTTAGCCTTTTTTCGTGTATTCCCTTGTTCAGTTAACAAAAATGATTCACATAGAAGAGTTAGATTTTTATCTATTTTATCATTTTAATAGAATTTGTATAATACGATTTAAATGCATAAGCATAAGAAAGCTTCTTTATTAAACATATGCGGGTATAACTATAGCTGTCTATATATGATACGTCTCCTCTTTTATTGCAGTTTTCTTCTGGACAGCGCATGTTGTGCTCTATCAAAATTGAGATTTTTTATTCAATGAAAAATATAATAGAAAACTTCCTCTAAAAATCATAGACAGATAAAAGATCCGATTAGATATCTGTGTAAGAATTTCTGTTCTGGGGTTTACATATACTCATAATTGTTGTTATAATTGAAATTGAGAAGGATTTTTTTATTGAAAAGAATCAATTCAAATTTGATTTACTTATATCATTTATCATTAAGGATATCAAATTTGAGATTCAAAGTCAAGTTCATGAATTCATAGTCAATAGTTAACGGTTCCAATTTGTCCTGAATGCTGACTTTTGTAACTGAAAATTCCCATTTGGTTTTTCATTTCAATAGAAAGGGTAAAGAATTCAACTTAAATAGTATGTGTTTTGAGATACTATACAAAATTAATCGAAGAGATAGATCCAATCCAAAACAAGGAAGGATTTTTTTTAGGAAAGGGATTAAGATTAATAAAACTGGGATTCAAGATGCAAGTACAAAAAGGGGGGAATATTTTCGTCTATTTTGTATCGTCTTGGCGGCATGGCCGAGTGGTAAGGCGGGGGACTGCAAATCCTTTTTCCCCAGTTCAAATCTGGGTGTCGCCTGATCAACAAAAGACGCGAAATACCTTATTCCGTTTTGCTGATATAACTTGTCAAATTTGTCCCTAACAGAGCGGATGAAAAGTACTCTTGATATTTTCAAGGGCGTCGCCGCGTATTTTGTTTGTGCTTAATGTTTCTCGATTCCATTAGCAATCATATAAGAACTTCTTATAAGAAATTTCTATTTAATTGGGCAGAATCCTTTTTTTGACTCTAGGCCGGCGATTCCACTATTATTATATTAGTTAACAATAATGGAAAAATTCCTTCATATTCTTCATATTCATAGAGATAGGGAACATAATACACATGGATATAGTAAGTCTCGCTTGGGCTGCTTTAATGGTAGTCTTTACATTTTCCCTTTCGCTCGTAGTATGGGGAAGAAGTGGACTCTAGGGGTATTACTAATTGAGTTGAGAAATCAAACTGTATCAATTCCTTTATAGATCGTTCTGTAAAGACTTTTGAATTTAACTATTCAAATTGAATTGAATTATTTAATTCAATTTCGGAATTCTTACAAATTCCGAAATTGAATTAAATATCTTCATTTCCAAATTCTATTGGATTCGATTGGAGTAATGTATTCTATGAATAAGATATGAATAATACCATTTTAGTCATAATCAAACAAATATTTCAATGATTTCCGTGTTCATATTTCGAAAGTAAAAAGAATGAAAATAATAGGAAATTTATTTCAACTGAATTCTTCATAAATTTTCTATTTCTAGAAACCGCCCTTTACCAGAGTTATATATGGACAATGAAGAACAGCGGAACCTTTTTTTACGTTTTATTTGTTTGCTTCTTTCCTGTTCAAAGCGAAAAGAAAGTAGTTCTTTTATTAGTTATTTAAAGTTATTAAATTAAGTAAGTGGATTATCCATGGAAAATAAGATAAACATATTAGTTCTCCAACGAGATACTACGCATACTAAGATGTTTTCTTGGACAAGTCACATATTGCGCACTTAGACTTAGTGTTTAGTTTAGTGTTTGTTTTATTATTTTCAAAACTTGATTTATGCTATACTTTATTGACTTGACTCATTTCATATCATGATTCAAAGGTTAAAAACCGGTGAGGTTTACTAATCGGCGAAATATGAAAAAAGTTTTTAGAGAACTCTTTTCCTTGGATGATCTGTCAACTGCTCAATCAATTACTTCTTCGGAATGCTAAAAAAAAAGATTTCTTGACTTTCTTTTATTAATATGTGTCCAGACTATTATTTTTTTCCTTATTCATTGATTTTATTCTTTCGGTAGATGCCGGAATTCATATTGAAAATAATCATAAATCGAGTAATTAGAATCGTAAGAGTTGCCTTTCGACTATTTCAGATTAATTGGAATCAACATCAACACAAATCAAATAGATGAAGAAAAGAAATAGAATTGGGACGTTATGTACATTACATATAGATAATTGATATCTAGATATATCAATATGAAGATGATATTCTAGAGTGCTCCATATTAAGCCTATATCTTTAGACAGTACAACTTTATACATTAGAATAACAAAAATACCAAAAATAGATAGTATGGTATAAAGATATATATCTTTATACCATACTATCGGATCTCATAGAATACTGCTTATTCTAGTCCGCTCGTTTCATCTAAGACGCGAAATTGGAATCCTTTTAATTCTATTTCTTCAATAATTGATATTGATAAGAACTAAGAAGTCAAGTTTCGTTCAAATTAATCATTTTGACTAACAGTTTTTACGTATATTATAAGTAAAAAAGCAGTAGGAACTAGAATGAACAGTGCAGTAGCAATAAATGCGAGAATATTTACTTCCATAATTTCATCGTTTTGTTTTTCTTTACTTCGCAATAACTCGGGATTTAATCCCATGGAGATGATAAATCTTTCGCCTCTAAATTCAATGAGATGAATTCTATCTCGATGATATCGAAACGGATCAATATCATGAATAACAATATCTGAGCTATCAAATCGATTCATCGTCGAGAATTGAATAGTATAACATAGAAAGATTGTTTATCCATACCGAATCCAAAAAATGGATTTCTGATCCAATCGATAATTTCTTCACTTTATTTATTTATTTTGATTTATCATTCTTTGCCATTCTTTCTTTTCTATAAAACTATCGCCTAACCGCTTTTACACTTACATTAGTTACAAACAAACCCAAATAAACCATAGAAGTGAAATGGCGAAAAGGGAGTTAAGTTCTAAACTACGTTTTTTAATGATCTAATCTTAGTGGAAAATAAAAAAGTGCGATAAAGACAAGTCCCAGTACAATATAAAAAACAAGATCGAATATTCTACCAAATTCACTTTTTTAGAGTTTGTTTTTTCTTCAGCAGAAACCCTTCAAAAAGATTATTTATTCCCTCTCTAAGAGAGGTGGGATCCTTATTTGATGTTTATTTTATTAATATCCTCTCTCATTGGATTAGTAATGGGATACATATCATATAATATATCAAAACCTCAGTGTAAAATTTGAATGAGACAGATTGTTTCAAATTCAAATTATTAATTGAGGTTACACAAAATCAGAGCCAAAAAAAAAGATACTTTTCAGATTTCAAGGATTCTATCAAGGCAATTAAATTGATTTTTTATCGTACAAATACAAATTCCATTTGTCTATGTGCTACCGGAAAAATCTGGTACTCGATTCGATTTCATTACACGGATCGGGAGTAATCGAAAAAGCCAAACTCAGTACGGTATCTCCTGGAATAATGCTAAAAATAATTGTACTAATTCACATATGTCTTTATCAATCGTTACTAGTTGAAGAAATTCAAATTCCCATATTTGTATTTGCTTTGATGGGCTATGAATAAGAGGAATCCCCATGAGAAAGAAATTCTGCCATTTGTCCCGCTTTCACAGAAAATGGGGAGATGAATTGATGTACTTTTTTTTATTGGATTTGGATCCGTCGGGACTGACGGGGCTCGAACCCGCAGCTTCCGCCTTGACAGGGCGGTGCTCTGACCAATTGAACTACAATCCCAGGGAAATGAAATAAAGTGTACAGCATCCATATTGTTATGATTTCATTTAAATCCTTGAAATTGAGATTTTAGCTTGGAATCACCGCGTTGTAATAGAGAACCGAATGGTATATAGTATATATTGATATCCACAAGGATCCACACTTTAGTGATAACGGCACGGATTACTAGTCATCTTTTCGTTATTTCAAATCAAAAATCGATTGATTGATAATCAAATTTTCAATGAAAAAAAGATTCTTTTTTTCTTAAACTTTATACTTACAAATCCTGATATGAATCTAGATCATTAGCAAGATAGGAATTTGTGAGAAAAAAATAGAGCAAATCAAATAAATAACAGGTAGAGATATATCAGCAATTTTGACTTTTTTCCGTATCGGGCATTTTTTGAGAGTTATATCATTTCATGGTGGATCAGTGAATTATTGGGCCGAGCTGGATTTGAACCAGCGTAGACATATTGCCAACGAATTTACAGTCCGTCCCCATTAACCGCTCGGGCATCGACCCGGGAAGAATCAATTCCAGACTCATTAATATTCCATGATCAACTTCCTTTCGTAATACCCTACCCCCAGGGGAAGTCGAATCCCCGCTACCTCCTTGAAAGAGAGATGTCCTGAACCACTAGACGATGGGGGCACATTTGCCCGACCGTCAGCATACTATGCTCATAGTATGAGCAGTTTTTTGAAATTGTCAATATAATGAAATGGTATGACTAGAGTCGAAAGATCTTTCCGCCTTTCATGATTCCATATAATTTTTTTATTCGTCATTTATATTCATGAATCATTCATTCTAATCGACATTCTACATTATAATATAATAAAAATTAATATTAAAATATCTAAAAATAAATATACTATTATTATATCAAATTATTATATAAATCTAAAAATTAAAAATAGAAATATGAAAAAATCGATTTTTATTTTCATAGATATATCTTATCCGCACAGTGGCTCGTTCAGGAATTGAATCAAATGGGCCCTTTTAACTCAGCGGTAGAGTAACGCCATGGTAAGGCGTAAGTCATCGGTTCAAATCCGATAAGGGGCTTTCGCCTTTTTTCATATTTTAGAAAACTCCAGTGGTAGTATTCCTATTTGATTTGAAGGGAGAATAGTGTTTATATTTGTAATTGTTGATATTTGTAATAAAAGTAAAAAAAAGTACGAAACTTTCTAATTTTTTTTATTCTAAAAAAAAATTAGAAATTCTAATAACTAACTAATAACTAATAAGTTAAATTATAATAAGTTATTATTATAAATTATAATGATTTATAGTAATTATAGTTACAAAGTTGAACATTATTATATTATAATGAATAATGAGGAGTCGGCTCTGAAATTCCCAAAATTTACTATTTTCAATTTTTCTAATCAAATCAATTGGAAAGATTTGATTAGAAATCAACAAAAGAAAAAGTAAGTGGACCTAACCCATTGAATCATGACTATATCCACTATTCTGATATTAAAATTCGATATAGATAAAATTGGAACAGCGGATCTTGCTTTTTTTCTTTCATTTTCATATTTATTTTTCTTTGTACTCCGAAAAAATCTGTCGATATTTCTGATTAAATCTTCTTGTTCCTAGTTATTCTATAGGAATAAATTACTATTCCCTTCCTCCGCAAAAAGTTTATTC